TGGATCGCCAGACTTACTCCTCTTGGTTCATCAACTCATCTTATTCTTGGATCTTGTTCGTGGGTTGAGAAAATAAATATTTTGATGTATTAATTTCTATTGGATTAAACTATTCAAGTATCCTATTTTCTTACTTTATATTTTACTCTTGCATTTTCTTTTATTGTCTTTTTTGTTCTATTTCCTTTTACTTTTTATGAATCTAAAACTTCAGAGTATATCTTTCGCGGTTCGAAGCAAGAAGTGCAATTTGAATATTTTTCTATTTATTATTTATTTCGTTTTTTTATCTGTCAGAAAAAAGCAGAATTGAATTTCCTATTTTTTGTAAATTCAATACAATATTAAATAATAGGAGACTTTAAATGAAAGTCTCTTTATCGCATCCATTCTCCATCATCATATTGGAGGAATCGGAAAAAGGATATGGTATGTATCCATATGGAAATAATTGGTACATGAAGCCGTGATCTGATAGATATATCTTATATATAAATTGATCTTGTGTTCTGGAATCAAAGAAAGATATTCAAAAAGGCTCTTATTTATGTTGTAACTTTGACTAAACCTTTCTCGGGAAGGGGAGGGAATATCAATTTACTCCTATTAAATATCCTAGGAACAAGAAAATGGAATCGGAAATATCGACAGATTCTTGCGAAGTCCAAATAAATATGAAATAAAAAAAGCCCACTGTTCCGATTTCATCTCTATTGAATTTGAATATCAGAATAGTGGATATACTCATAATTCAATGGGTTAGGTCTACTTACTTTTTCTTTTCTTGATTTCTAATTTTTCGAATATAGTTGATTGATTGGAATAATGGAAAATAGGAATATTTGACAATTCAAGAGACGACTTCTCATTATTCATTAGAATAAAAAAAAAAGTGTTCAACTTTCTTTTAGTTTTAGAAATAAAAATTTCTTTTATAACTATAATGAGTATACTATAACTCATGATAATGAGAACTTATTATAATAAAAATGATATAGTTAGTTACTTTTTTTGTTATTTTATAACAATTTTTTTAAAATAAAAATGACAAATATCAATAATATCCCTATTTTTTCCCGTTCAAATATGAAAAATATTGATGAAGTGCGGTTTTATGAATAAAAAGCCCCTTATCGGATTTGAACCGATGACTTACGCCTTACCATGGCGTTACTCTACCACTGAGTTAAAGGGGCCCTTAGGTTCAATTTCTAAATGCGTCACTACTATGCAGATAAAATTGATCTATATATCTATATAGATATATTATATATATATATATGCAGTAGACTCAGAATAGCTAGTTGTTCATTCAGTAACGAAAAATTTTATTTACCTAAGGTAAATAGGTCAAAATTTGATTTGATCAATATCAATGCAATGAATTGTTTCAAGGACGACCTTGATTGACTCCTATTCAAACGAAATTCATTTGATTGATATTACCACCAATTCGACATAGATCAAAGATATTTCACCGAATCATATGATGAAGAGATTCAACTTGTCCTTTGAACCAAACAAATTATTAAAAAAAAAAATTTCGATAATTTTTTGTTCCTCTCACCCAATTTCTTGTTTGTTAATTTCCCGTTTTATTGTGAGATATTACTTCTATCTTATCTTAAATTAAGCAAGGGAAGGGGTGAATAATCAATGAATGAAAGGAGAAGAACTGGAGTTTAACACCCCTTTTTTGGGCAGACCAATAAATAGGACTGAGGTTATAGAATTGCGATTAGAATGAATCATTTCTGAATAAAAAAAAAAATGACGAATCAAAAATTTTGTGGAATTAAATTATGTTATGAAAGACAAAAAGATCTTTCGGGTCTAGTCAGACCATTCCATTATATTGACAATTTCAAAAAACTGTTCATACTATACCATAGTATAGTACTATATGAGGGCGTCCGGGCAAGTATGCCCCCATCGTCTAGTGGTTCAGGACATCTCTCTTTCAAGGAGGCAGCGGGGATTCGACTTCCCCTGGGGGTAGGGTACTACGAAAGGAAGTTAATCATGGATTATCAATAAACCTAGAATTGATTCTTCCCGGGTCGATGCCCGAGCGGTTAATGGGGACGGACTGTAAATTCGTTGGCAATATGTCTACGCTGGTTCAAATCCAGCTCGGCCCAAGAATTCGCGGATCCACCATGAAATGATATAGACTGTTTGTTCTTCATAAATTACGGCTACGAAAGAATAAAAAAGAAAGTACAATTTTTTCATATATCTCTACCGCTTTATTTGCTCTGCTCTATTTAGTTGTTCCTACAAATTAGAATTTTGCTAACAACCTCATTTCCTATCAAGATTTCTAAGTATAAAGTGTATGTAAGGAAAAGAGTAAAGAAAAAAACTTTTTTTTTCTTTTTTTCATTAAAAATGGATTTTCACTTGATTTGGAAATAACGAATGATTACTAGTAATCAATATTGCTCTCACTAAAGTACCCACCCAGAGAGATAGCAAGATATCACTCACGCCTCTGTTACAGTTACAAGACGGCGATTCTAATCTAAATAGAAAAGGTTTCCATGCAATCAGAAGAGTATGCATACTCTACGCTTTATTTCCCTGGGATTGTAGTTCAATTGGTCAGAGCACCGCCCTGTCAAGGCGGAAGTTGCGGGTTCGAGCCCCGTCAGTCCCGACGGAATCAAATCCAATAAAAAATACATTAATTCATTTCTCCATTTGAATGTGAAAGGGATACAAATAGGGAATTTCATTCCCAACGGGCATTCCTCTTTTTTATTTTCGTTTCACATTTCTCATCAAACAAGAAAATTTGCATTCCCTCACCCAATAATGATTGATGGTAGAGAGACGTATGCGGATTGCTACAATTATTGGTAGAATCATATTGGGATTCCAAGAGATACTGAAAACGTACTAGGTCTGACTTTTGCGATTGCTCCCGATGCGTATAATAGAATAGATTATACCATATATATAATATATACCGGTAACACATACACAAATAGAATTCATTTCTTGTACGATCAAAAATGAAATGAATTTAACATAATTAGAATATTTTTACTTTTAAGATTCAAAATATTTCCTTTTCTGGTTCCGAGTTTGTGTAACTTCGATTACTAGTTTGAATTTGAAACAATCTATCTCATTCAAATTCAATACCGATCTTTTGATATATGTGTCCCATTATTAATACAAATAAAGAGTATATTAATGAAATAAAGATCACAACCTCTCTTAGAGAGAGGGGGATGAATAATCTTTTTTTTATAAAAGGGGGTACTTTCGCAAAAAGAAAAAATTCTAAAATAGTGATTTTAATAGAATATTAGATCTTTTTTTATCCCTTCTACTTGTACTTATTTTTATCATACTTATTTGTTTTCCAAAAAAAAATTAGATCATTTTAAAAAGTACTTAAACCCCTTTTTCTATTTCGCTTCTATTCTTTGTTTGGTTTTGTTTGTAACCAACGGAAATGTAAGGGCGGTTAAATGATACTTAAGCAAATAATTGTATTTGTATAAGGAAGTAAATTATTGTATAAGAAAGCAAATTATTGTATAAGAAAAAGAAAGAGGATAACAACAGGTTATAAAAAAACAAGAATGGAAAAGAAGGAGAAATCCAAATACAAAAGAAAAATAAAGGGGTTGGATCAGGAATCCAATTTTTTATTCGGTATGGATAAAAGATCTTCCTATGTTATACTATTCAATTCTCGACGATGAATTGATTTGATAGCTCAGATATTGTTATTCATGATATTGATCCGATTCAATATCATCGAGGTGTAATTCATCCCATTGAATCGACGGGTGGAAGATTTATCATCTCTATGGGATTAAATCCCGAGTTATTGCCAAAAAAAAACAATGAGATTATGGAAGTAAACATTCTCGCATTTATTGCTACTGCACTTTTCATTCTAGTTCCTACTGCGTTTTTACTTATAATATACGTAAAAACAGTCAGTCAAAGTGATTAATTTGAATCAAACTTGACTTCTTTTCTTAGTCAATGATTGAAGAAAAAAAAGGATTTTCATCTCGCGTCTTAAATGAAATTGGCGGACTAGAATTGGCGGTATAGTATTCTATGAGATCCGATAGCTAGTATGGTAGAAAGAAATATAGGAATCTTTCTACCATACTAGCTGTTATTGTAATGTAACAAGCTGTACTATATATACTATATAAAAATACAGGATTAATATAGATTAATTTATAATCTATATCTTCTTGATATACGTATTAATATGGGTAATGTACATAGCATTACGATTCTATTTCTTTACTTCATCAATAATAATCAATCGAAAGGCAATTCTTAATATTACGGTTCTATATATTACGGTTCTATTTCCTAGATTTCAGATTATTTTCAATATAGAAATTTTGGTATCCATCGAAAGAATCAACGAGGAAAAATGGTATGGGCGTATATTAATAAAAGAAAATCGAGTAATTTTATTTTAGCATTCCGAAGAAGTTATTGATCAAACAGTTAACGGGTGCTCCAAAAGGTTCTCTGGGAATTTTTTCAGATTTTGAAAAGAAAGACTAAAATCCATCATTTTTAACTCTTAAGTCATAATATGAAATGAGTCAACATAGCATAAACATAAATACAATTTTTCAAATAAAATAAGAAAACAAGTGATAAAGTAAGTACGCAATATGTGACTTGCCCAAGGTAAGATCTTATTATGCGCAGTCTCTCTTTGAACAACCGCTATGTATATCTTATTTTCCATACAGGGTGCGTATCCACTTCATAACATAACTTTTTTTCTCTTTGACCAGTAAAGAGAAAGAGGTAAACAAATAAAAATAAAATAAAAAGACTTGGCAAAACAAACGATCTAGAAAAGAATCAATACGGTTTGATTTCTCAACTCAATTAGTAGTACCTCTAGAGTCCACTTCTCCCCCATACTACCAGTGAAAGGGAAAATGTAAAGACTACCATTAAAGCAGCCCAAGCAAGACTTACTATATCCATGTAAATTATGTCCCCTATATCTATGAAGGAATTATTCCATTATTGTTCACTAATAATAGTGGAATCACTGGCGCAGAGTCAAAAAGGGATTCTGACCTAACACCGTTGATGAAAGGATCCAAGAAATTCACTTCTAACAAGTTCTTAGAGGATATGGATTTTTCTAGTAGAATCAGAAAACGTTAAGAACAAGCAAAATAGGCAGTGACACGTTTGGAAATATCAAGGGAATCCAATTTTCCTAAGATGTAGGAAAAAAAAATAAGACCTATTCTTTCTTTTCTTGTCCTTAATCTTAATTAATCTTAATTAAAGAAGATCTAAAAAAAGATCGATCATTATCGATCACATACCTTTATTTCCCATTTGATCTAATCCTTACTGTCTAAAGGAGGGTTTGGTTCTTTCTGTGAAAGAATCGGAGGGCGGTCTATTCTATTCCATTCTTGACTAGGGTTTATTTATTGAATATAAAGAATTGATTTTTGCATTTGATATAGAAAAGTCGATTTTCCATCGAATTAAGAATGCCTCAATACTTAGCGACTGCCACGAGTCTGGTATCTCCGGTCCTTTCCACAATCACTAATTCCATTTTTCGTCGGACTCTCCAATCCAATTCAAAACCTAAAAATTAAAACACTATATTAGTAGCGGAGGGGAATTGGTAAATCTTTATATAAAAGTCCTTCCACTACCATATCCCCCTTTATGCTGAAATCCTTGAATCCTAGAGGCAAGAATTTACAGCATTCTAGCTATAGAGAACCGAACTTCCAGATGTTTAGAATTGGGCAAGTATCAAGAGTCCCCTTCCTCCGTTTGCTTCTGCTCAGGAAAAATTCTGCGAATTCTATCAAAAAAATAGGAAATTTCGACTTTTTTGTTAATCAGGCGGCACCCGGATTTGAACTGGGGAAAAAGGATTTGCAGTCCCCCGCCTTACCGCTCGGCCATGCCGCCAAAATGATACCATACGAAATAGATTAAAATATTTCCCCGTTGCTTGGGGTGGAGGAATTACTAAATTTCCTTTTTTATTGTACTTTCATCTTGTATCTAAAAACTTTACCCCTCTTTTATATTGAAAAAAAAAAAAATGTGGTTTTTCAGTCACAAAATCAAAAATTCGGGACAAATTGGAACCATTAACTATTAAATGTGACTGTAAATTCATAAATGATTCTTTGATTTGAATCAAAATTGTCTTTGAAAAGTGGTCTTTTCATTATATAAGAAAATCGAAATTGATACATAACTAATCAGTATTGATTTTTTTCAATACAAAAAAATCCTTTCCAATTTCAATTATAACAGCATATAGAAATATATGTAAACCCCAGAACATAAATTGTTCTAGGGTATCTTATCTATATATGATGCCTATAGGCAATTCTCAGGAAATTCATGGCAGTCCTTCAATTTTTCATTGAATAAATTGAATAGAAAATCCAAATTTTTATATAGTGCTTTCCCGAATAGAACTGCAATAAAGGAGGAAATCAATATAGATAGCTATCTACACATGTTTAATAAATATAAACCCTCTTACTATGTTATGCACTTCAATCATATTCTAAGGTAAAAAGGTCTTTCTTTTATGAGAATTCTTTGTTGAACAATAGATAGAATCCACGAAAAGGTTAAGTGCTCAAAAAACATCAAACAAAACTAGAGAGTTGATGATTATTATGTCTTTATCTCATTGAACAGATCAAATCCTGAATCCGTTTCTTTTTTTGCTATCCAATAGGATTGGAATATGTAATATCATAAAAATGGTAGAAAGTAAATCACTTCTTTTGAGATTCTAGACAAAAGCCCATAAATTTAAGTGGCATTTCTCAATTCCTTTATATTTGTATTTGTTACAAATTCAAATTTGAGTATAAAATTCTCTTTTTTCCTCCGTTCAGATGCTTTTTATACATTACATATATGGAGTTGGTTAAAATTTCATGTGATTCAGTAAACACAATAGAAATTCCATCATTGCTCGATCAATCCATATGATTTGATGAAGAATGGGTCAATAATGGAATTTTTTCGATTAATAGGAAATTCAAAATGCTCGGGGATGGAAATGAGGGAATGTCTACAATACCTGGTTTTAATCAGATACAATTTGAAGGATTTTGTAGATTCATTGATCAGGGCTTAACAGAAGAGCTTTATAAGTTTCCAAAAATTGAAGATACAGATCAAGAAATTGAATTTCAATTATTTGTGGAAACATATCAATTGGTAGAACCTTTGATAAAAGAAAGAGATGCTGTATATGAATTACTCACATATTCTTCTGAATTATATGTATCCGCGGGATTAATTTGGAAAACCGGTAGGGATATGCAAGAACAAACTATTTTTATTGGAAACATTCCTTTAATGAATTCCCTGGGAACTTCTATAGTAAATGGAATATACAGAATTGTGATCAATCAAATATTACAAAGTCCCGGCATCTATTACCGGTCAGAATTGGACCATAACGGAATTTCAGTCTATACC